TTTATTCGATACAAACTCTTTTTTCTTGAGGATCCACTGTAATAATGAGAAAGATTTCTGCATATACGCACAAATCGGTCGATAATATCAAAATCCGACAAATCCGCCCAGGCAGACTTACTAATAGGATGCCCCAATGTGTTACAAAATTTAACTTTAGCCAATGATCCAATCAAAGGAATAATTGGAACTAATGTATCGAACTTCTTCATAGCATTATCCATTATAAATGAATTTTCTAGCATTTGACTCCGTACCACTGAAAGGTTTGGTCGCATACTTGAAAAATAACCCAAAAAATAAATGGAATGCTTGGATAATTGGTTTATACAAATGCTTCCTGGTTGAGACCACACATAAGAATGACATTGCCACAAATTGACAAGATAATATTTCCATTTATTCATCAGAAGAGCGGTATCCTTCGAAGCCAGAATTGATTTTCCTTGATATCTAACATAATGCATAAAAGGATCCTTGAAGAACCACAAAATGGCGGACGGAAAATCATTAGAAAAGACTTCTTCTCCAGGATATTTTATTTTTTCATAGAAATGCATTCGTTCAAAAAAGATCCTAGAAGAGGTTAATCGTAAATGAGAAGATTGATTACGAAGAAAAAGTAAGATAGATTCGTATTCACATACATGAGAATTATATAGGAGCAAGAATAATCGTGGATTACTTTTTGAAAAAAAAAAATTATTTGGAGTAATAAGACTATTCAAATTATAATACTCGTGAAGAAAGAGTCGTAATAAATGCAAAGAAGAGGGATCTTTCACCCAATAACGAAGGGTTTGAACCAAGATTTCCAGATGAATGGGGTAGGGTATTAGTACATCTGATACATAATTTAAATGTGGGAATTTGTCCTCTAAAAAAGGAAATATTGAATGAATTGATCGTAAATTAAAATTATAAGATTTAACGATTTCTGTCGCCTCTAAGGAAGATACTAATCGTAGGGAAAACGGAATTTCCACAATGACTGCAAATCCCTCCGATATCATTTGAGAATACAAATTTTTGTTGTACCCCAAAAATTTATTTTGATTAGAATCATTAGCGGAAATAATAAAATGATTTTGTTTATACATTCGACTAATTAAACGTTTTATAATTAGTAAACTATATTTATTGTCATAACCTACATTATCCAACAAAATCGATCTATTTAAACCATGATCATAAGCAAGTGCATAAATATACTCCCGAAAGATAAGTGGGTATAGGAAGTCATGTTGCTGATATCTATCTAGTTCTAAATATCCTTGAAATTCTTCCATTTTTAATTAGATTTGAACCAGAAAACAAATAGGTGATTTATTGGGTTATCAAATGATACATAGTACGATACAGTCAAAACAAGGTATTTATAGTAAGAAAATAATAGATACCTCGGAAACAAGTAAGACTCATCAACGGACTCTCTAGCCTCTCTTTTTACATCTACATCTAATTGCTTTATGTTCATTCTAGGGTAACAAGATGGTTAGAAGTCCTTTATTTTTTCAATCCAATCGCTCTTTTGATTTTGAAATAAAAATCTTTATCAATATACTGCCTTCTTCTACACATTTATCTCTACCCTATAATGGGTAATAGCTAATAATTAGGACTCATAAGAAATTTATAATCCACTCATGGGAAAAGTCTTTCCCGGATTAAGCACTAATATATTTTTAACGTCTAATTAGATCGGGTAATCATTCAAAAATTAAGAACAGAAGCTCGTTACTTTTTGTTTCCCTATAATTGGAACCGTAGTAGGGCTCTACCCATTTATTCACTCGACCAAATTAATTTTTTTAATAAATTTTGTTACACGCCAAGAATTCAAACAATTAAAATAAGCGTTTGGACCTATTCGGTAAGAATGAAATATTCTTAGAATTATCCATTGATACGACATGCTGCTTTTTCCATTCATTCCTTTCAGGATCAGTCGTGGTCTTACAAACTCTACCGATGGTATGGACGAATCTGTTGCTTCATACAAATGTGTAAAAGATGCTAGCCGCACTTAAAAGCCGAGTACTCTACCGTTGAGTTAGCAACCCAAATAAAATAATTAGAATGTATAAAATAATTAGAATGTGTAGATACAATCGGAATCCCAATAAATAAAAAGATTGAATTGCACAACGCAATCAAAACCAATCAAAACATTAAAATAGCAACAATTTTAAAATTTATAATTTCTAATTGATTATATTCTGAACATAATAAAAATGAACAGTTCCAATGAAAATACAGAAAATACAAAAAATTCTCAGATAAAAATAGGGCTAAAGTAAAATATTTATAGACCACCCCTTGTCTCTCTTGTCTCTTATGTTATCCATTAATTAATTAGTATATAGATTTTTATTAATTTTAATCTTAATCAAAAAAAGACTTCTTGTATCACAGAAAATCCAAGAACCCATTATTTGAATGAAATAAAATATATGGGACGGAGATATAAATAGATCCTTTTATCCACGATCGGATTATATTTATTTGATACACTGTTGTCAATATGAATGTTGAGAAAAGAATACAAAAGATAAAACAAATTATAAATCTAACTAACAATTTCAATCAATTTTAATTATTTAAATAAAAAAAAATTTAAATAAAAATAAAAAAAACTAAGGACTTGTGTTGGATTGGCACTACATACATATATAAATATTTATATACAATATTGGTGGAAGAATAAATTAAGGAAGATAAAGGGAAAAGTAGAAAAAAATGAGTTGAAGTTGATAAGTAAAAGTAAAATAAGCAAGTTTAATCCTTTGTGTTTTTTTATTTGTTCATAAAGTTCCACCTAAAACCACCTCATTAACAGTAATCGGGTCTATAAATATAAAATTTATAGACCCGATTACTTCATTTATTATTTATTCACTTGATCTTTTTCTATCTATTTTTTTTTATTTATATCAAAAAAATAAAAATAGATTTTTGTCGTTATAAAAGACAATATTCTATAGTAACAATAAATAATAAATTAGGTATGATAGGAATAGAACCAAAAAGGTTATACAAAGCTATATACAAATCATCCACACTTTACTTTCTTTTTTTATATTTCATTATTTCATTAATTGAATTTTGTTTGTTGATTAAGGGGAAGTTCCGCAAAAACTCCCGCCCTTTTTGAAATATCATGAACAGTTCCTGTAGGTTGAGCGCCTTTTTCAAGGAAATATAGAATAGCAGGAACATTTAAATAGATTTGATTCTTTATCGGATCATAAAAACCCACTTTACGAAGATCTCTTCCCTCTCGTCGGGATCGAACATCAATTGCAACGATTCGATAAATGGCTCATTGGGATAGATGAACAATACCCCCCCCCTAGAAACGTATAAGAAGTTTTCTCCTCGTACGGCTCGAGAAAATTCGAAATTATGATTATGTCTATGTATAGAATTATAATATCAAATATATCCATAAAATCATAAAATTAATTAGATTATTGATTTAAGTACTTTTTTTTTTCTTATTCTTCCCCAACCGAAAAAAATAAAAAAAAAAATTATTTGTATTTGCACCCTCATAACTCAAGTTGAATAACTCTCAAATAACTCAAAAGAAACCCTTTAGATATTAGGTATTTAATTTATTGAGTGGTCTCTAACCCTTTTGCCTGTCTCCTTTAGAATCTATTTTTATTCTTCATTCTGATCTAGTTGTAGAGACAATTGAAAACGGTATTTCCTTGTTACAGGATCTTTATCTTTGCCTTGAATCATTGGGTTTAGACATTACTTCGGTGATCTTTAAATCATTTCAAAATAGCAGCAACATACCATTTTTTGTGATTTCTTTCTATCAAAGAATCATACGAATGATTGATTCCTACGTAATACACTTTACTTTTGATTTGATCGAAAGAGTTTTACCAATTACAACAAATTAATTTTTAATTTTCTCGAATTGGATACTTTATATATATCGAAAATATACTTACGAAGTTGTTCCAATTTATTGATCGATACTAACCTTAGATTCTTGCCCTTGAGAAATTAATCAATACTTTCTACTCGAGCTCCATCGTGTACTATTTACATCACAATACCCCAAAAATGAGAGTTCCAGTGGAACAGAACAAATGATGTCGAGCCAAGAGCACTTTCATTCCTATATAATATAAAAAATGGTGGATGTAAGAATCCACAGCCGATCATGTCCTTCAAGTCGCACGTTGCTTTCTACCGCATCGTTTTAAACGAAGTTTTACCATAACATTCCTTCAGTTTGGAACCAGTATGTAATTGATTCAATTATGGAATCATGAATAATCATCGGTTCGGTCGGTACATAGTAATCTATACTTTTTTCTTCTATATGAAGAATGGATAATTTATGAAGAAGTATCAGCAAGAATTCAATCAATTTCACCCCATTGTTTATATGTTTAAAATTAATTTTTTTTTATTATTTAAATTTAAATAAATTAAATAAATATAACTAACATAACACGAAAAAATAAACACGAATAAACAAGTTATTTCGAATCTCTATTTTCAAGTAACGCGATAGGATAAATTTAAATTCAACAATTTCACACTTCTTCGAATACCAAGAACTTATAAGAAATCATTAAAAAGATTTAATTGATTGAATAATTTCCTACCCGATATCATTATTAACATTATTTGCATTTTGCATAAGGTTTTACAGTAATGACCATTCACTTTTTATCATCATAAGAAAGAGATAAATTCATATGGGATTAAACCATCAATGATAAAAAAAGACTGATGTAAGGAAAGATTGAAGATTTAGGTTGTTATTTTTTCATATTTCATATTGTAAAATCATTAATATTTTTAAAATTACAAATAGATTAAATTTCATATGCGTGTTATTTGAACTCGATTAAATGAACTCGATTAAATTTGTGAAAAAGATATGATTCCAATTTAAAAAAGAAACAAGAATCACATTCTATACCAATACTATACTCTTAAACGGAACACTGTTCGAAAAGACAATATTTATTTTAATTTTTATATATTTTATTATGATATATATTTTATTATATCTTAATAATATTAAGAAAATTATCATGGGTCCGGTATGCTCTGGGACGGAAGGATTCGAACCTCCGAATAGCGGGACCAAAACCCGTTGCCTTACCACTTGGCCACGCCCCATATTTTAGTCGACACTAATAAACACTAATATTGGTACTGGTTGTTCGTCAACTCCAGTCTAAATATCTATAAAATCGATTACTAGAATTTTTATACATGTAGACATAGAATTAAACTGAATTTATTGATCATTACATATAATTCAATTAAGATATTGTATGAAAGTATGATTTATTCTATTCTCTTTTGATTTGAGAATTGAAGGATTTTTGATTGGGTGAGTTCGAATCAAAGAAAGTTTTTGGGGCTATCTTAATTTTTTTTTATTCGTTTTTCTCTTCTATGAATAATAACATATTTATAATTATAAATTATAATAATAATAAAAAAACTCAATTTATTAATAACTCAATCAAAATAAATAAAATACAATTATCCTCAAGAAAAAAATGTTTGTTATGCTTAATATATTTAGTTTGATCTGTATCTGTCTTAATTCTGCTCTTTATTCAAATAGTTTTTTCGTCGCCAAATTGCCCGAGGCCTACGCTTTTTTAAATCCAATCGTAGATATTATGCCAGTAATACCCCTGTTTTTTTTTCTCTTAGCCTTTGTTTGGCAAGCTGCTGTAAGTTTTCGCTAATATCTTTAATACTGTCTAGACAAATTCATGATTTATTGAAAAAAAAATTCTAAGAATTGATAAGATCAGATAAGTCTTTCACCCTCAATTCAAATATTGAAATTCTTGTACAATTGCGATAAATCTGGCTTCATTTCTTGGTGTCAAAATAAAAAATAAAATATATATATATAAATATATATATTATATATGTAGGGTATGCGGTATAAAAACGGAGAATCTATTCTCTTTTTTACTAAAAAAATCTTGGAGATTATGTAATGCTTACTCTCAAACTATTTGTTTACACGGTAGTGATATTCTTTGTTTCTCTCTTTATCTTCGGATTCCTGTCTAATGATCCAGGACGTAATCCTGGACGTGAAGAATAAAAAATAGGGTTTTTGTTTTCCTTGCTTTATTTTTAAATGTTCTTTAGTAGTATTTTATCTATTACACATCTTTAACTATTAACTATTAAAACTAAAAAATAAGAAGAGCTCGAGAAAAATTCGAAAAAAAAAATACCAAGTCATCAACAAAAACGGAAAGAGAGGGATTCGAACCCTCGGTACGAAAAAATCGTACAACGGATTAGCAATCCGGCGCTTTAGTCCACTCAGCCATCTCTCCTCCCAATTGAAAAAGGATAATGCTATGTTACATTATAAAAAAATAAGGCTTGAAAAAGCCCTTACATAATCATAATATTTTTTTCTTTTCATTCGAAGGGGCTTTTTAGTTACACGGCCCGGCTAAGTACTGACCAGGCCGGGCCCACCCTTTTTGTTCCAACGAATCATAAATAAAATAATTTTTTTATTTTTATTTAATTTGAAAACTAAAAAAAAAAAAAATAAAAAAACTTCTTGTTATTACGATTGGAAAAATAATAAATAACTATAACTATTTTGATTTCTATGATATAGAATCAAATGATATCGAATCAAAGTGTCATTTCTTATCTTAATTTTTAAAATTTCTTGTTCGACAAAAGGTTCATTTATATACAATAATCGGATTGTAGCGGGTATAGTTTAGTGGTAAAAGTGTGATTCGTTCTATAATCCCTTAATAGTTAAGGGGTCTTTCGGTTTGATTAATATTACATTCCGATCAAAAACTTTATTTCTTAAAAGGATTAAATCCTTTACCTCTCAATGAAAAATTCGAGGAAGAATATACATTCTCGTGATTTGTATCCAAGAATCAATTTAAAATTTTAAATTGAAAAATTGGATTATGAGATTACGAAACATAATTTTTTTTATTGGATCAATACTTCTAATTGAATGAGTATGAGTAAAGGATCCATGGATAAAGATAGAAAATGTATTTCTAATCGTAACTAAATCTTTAATTTTAAATTTGTATTAGGGAAATTGAAGCAAAATAGCTATTAAACAATGCCTTTGGTTTACTAGAGACATTGACAAATTGTTTTAGCTCGGTGGAAACAAAATGCTTTTCCTAAGGATTCTCTCAAATAGAAATAGAGAACGAAGTAACTAGAAAGATTGTTATAATAAAACCCCCTCTTTTCTATAGGGATCGTCTATAAAGCGGGTTGTTCTGAATACATTCAGACGGAAAAGCTGACATAGATGTTATGAGTGGAATTTTTTTTTCTTAATCTGGGAATTTATCCATCTTCCATAAAGGAGCCGAATGAAACCAAAGTTTCACGTTCAGTTTTGAATTAGAGACGTTAAAAATAAAAATGATGAATCAACGTCGACTATAACCCCTAGCCTTCCAAGCTAACGATGCGGGTTCGATT